TTAAAATGGGAATGCGACCGATCGGTTTCTAATAATTCAGGAAGGAAATTATCATATTTCTACAATTCAATTAGATGTGAAATCTAGAAATATACTTTTCTGTGATTGTCAAAGATGTTTTTTTTGTTGGAACCTACTCCCTTTTATTTAATTTTAAAGAGTGGAATTGGTTAGTCGTCCAGTAACAATAATAGCAGTAATAAATTAAATACTATTTGATGGAAGAAAAGGTTGATTAGTTGTTCTTGTATTAGACACAAAAAAGGTTCTTTCTTGGCTTAATTACAAGGATAAAGCCTTTTTTTATTAAAATTTAAAATAGAAAAGGGGAAAGAAAAAAACGGCGGAATACCAGTTTCGAGTGATCTGATACCCTCTTTCTTCTCGTTGTAGATATTAGAAGAATGGAAACTCCTACTACTAAATCTAATGGATTAAAATGAAAGTAAAAAAGTAAATGACATTCTAAGGTCACTCTTTCTTCTTTTCTTCTAAACTGAAGAAGGAAAATAGAACAAATTGATACAATAAAAAAAAACAAGGGGGGTTTTCAAATAGATATTTTTCGTATTTTCTTTCATATTAATTTTAAGTTGAATTAAATTAAACAACAAAGTTTCTTTTTATTCTTTTTTTTTTTTAATATTAATTATTTTTTTTATTATTTTCTATTCCTGATAATATATAATTTTATAATTATATAGAATATAAATAATAAATCTAAATATTATATATTCTATTTTTAATACAAAATTAAAATAATCTAAAATTAAGATGAAAATAATCTAATTAGATTGGTTTACTCAACTCACGAGTTGTTCAATGAATCTGTTGATTTGGAATCACAAGATGAGTAGATGTCACAGATGATGAATTGCTTTCTTATCTATGTCACTCTATTTTTCTTCGTCTGTAATTGATGAATCAAAAATATTCAATTGTACCTTTCGCGTTTGTTTATTTTACTATTTTTCTCCTCAAAATGGAAATTTAGGGAAGTGCTTTATAAACATATGTATGTATAAAAAAAAAAAAAAATTTCATTTAGCTTCTTTATGCCCACTATAACTAGTTATTTCGGTTTTCTACTAGCGGCTTTAACTATAACCTCAGCTCTATTTATTGGTCTGAGTAAGATACGACTTATTTGATTTGAAATGATAAAATGAATTGAAAATTTTTTAATATTCTAGATATTCCACAGTTCCTTATCGTGTCCATTTCCAATTTCTTGGTCGTTGGGATTCATGGTCAATACAGATTAATATTTAAGGATAGATATTACCTCCCCCTTTCCCTTTCAAACAAATTCAAATGATTGAAGTTTTTCTCTTTGGAATCGTGTTAGGTCTCATTCCTATTACTTTGGCTGGATTATTCGTAACTGCATATTTACAATACCGACGTGGTGATCAGTTAGACCTTTGATCAATTAACACCTCTTTTGTTTATTGACCTAATATTTCTTTGTTTTAATCCTAATCCCAGAGGTCAAATTCAGACTTTAGACTGTGGTTCAAATATTTCGCAGTGTCGTTCTGTCTGGATCTAACAAGAATGGAATCACGCTCTGTAGGATTTGAACCTACGACATCGGGTTTTGGAGACCCGCGTTCTACCGAACTGAACTAAGAGCGCTTTATTCTCATAAAWAATTTTATGAGACCCCAATACATCTTGCATGCATATACTATATCAATATATCACAATATATATTGTGATATATTGTTACTGTTCATAGGATAAGTAATAGTTAGGGATGACAGGATTTGAACCCGTGACATTTTGTACCCAAAACAAACGCGCTACCAAGCTGCGCTACATCCCTCTCATTTGGTTTCCAGTGTCATTGTAAAGAATCTTTGTCGTGTTTTCCATATTTTTATTTTCGCCGTTGATATATATATATCAATTATCCTGCCATTGTTTTTTAGTTTCCTATCTATCTATATAAGGATAATAAGGATATGAAATATATATATATATTCTAGAATAAGAATAAAGAATATTTATAATAATAATCAAATATAATAATAAAATAAAATATAGGAAATTTCCCTAAACCGGAAAAATATTTTTAGGGACTGCTCGGGCAGAAATAGACTTATTTTTTTTATATAGAATGAATTGTTGTACATTTCAATTTTAATTTGGGATTCTGCCGACAAATACAAGTGGTTATTAACTCAATAACCACCTGATCGTATTCCTCTATGTGATTATGTATTACAAATTACAATAAAGAATAAAAAAAAGGAGATTTTAAATGCGAGATCTAAAAACATATCTCTCCGTGGCACCAGTGATAAGTACTTTATGGTTCGGGGCTTTAGCGGGTCTCTTGATAGAGATCAACCGTTTATTCCCGGATGCATTGATATTCCCGTTTTTTTAATTCTAGTTATTGGCACAGGACGGGGTGAAGAAGATTCAAGATCCAATCAAATATCTATGATTAACCCCCTTTTCTTCTTTTTTTTTTCTTTTAGAATTCGAATAAGTTAGAAAATAGAAAGAAGAAGGGTGGATTCAGCCTCAGCGAAACTCGGAATCTGGTCAAAGCCTAAATGGAATTGAATTAATAATTCCATAATAGAAGATATGGAATTATTAATTCAATTCCATTTCTATTAATAAGAGAGTAATAATAGAATAGAGTCAGACCCGAAATTAAAATTAAATGGCTAGGGCGGGGTCAACAATATCATAATCATAGAAGATTAGTTCGAAGTTATTGTATTAATTAACTTAATTAGTATTGTACTATATTTATATTAATATCAAGGAAATCTTCCATAATTTTATTTCGCATTATCAACTTCTCCTTTTACCCTTTTATTTTTTTTTTTTCTTCTTCTAATCCAAAAATGGAAGAGTTTAAAGTGAATCAAAAACCCAAAGGAGGTTCATGGCCAAGGGTAAAGATATCCGAGTAGCGGTTATTTTGGAATGTACTAGTTGTGCTCAAAATAGTAGTGTTAATAAGCAATCAACCGGTATTTCTAGATATATTACTCAAAAGAATCGACACAATACGCCCAGTCGATTGGAATTGAGAAAATTCTGTCCCCGTTGTTGCAAACATATGATTCACGCAGAAATAAAGAAATAGATTAAATTGATCGCTTCTGTGTCACCCTTCCAAAAGAACATGAAAATGACCAGTTTTGCATATATATTCTATAAACTATATAAAACTATATATATAATTATATAACATAACAACATATATATTATATATAAATAAAATAAATCAAAAGAAAGTAAGAATATAAACAAAACGAATCCTTTTTTGTAAGAAATAGTATTTTCGGGATAGGAATAAACAAACCATGGATAAATCTAAGCGACTCTTTCTTAAATCAAAGCGATCTTTTCGTAGACGTTTGCCCCCGATTGGGTCGGGGGATCGAATTGATTATAAAAACATGAGTTTAATTAGTCGATTTATTAGTGAACAAGGAAAAATATTATCTAGACGCGTAAATAGATTGACCTTAAAACAACAACGATTAATTACGATTGCTATAAAACAAGCTCGTATTTTATCTTCGTTACCTTTTCTTAATAATGAAAAACAATTTGAAAAAACCGAGTTGACCGCTAGAACTACCACTACTAGTCTTAAAAAAAAAAATAGAGTTACTCTTCAATTGAATTAAAATTTTAATCTAAAAAAAAATCAAATTTGGATTGATCTTTTGTTCGAAAACTATGAAAGTCCAATTTTGATTGTTGTGTTATAACAGAAAAGATAATCGGTGAAGAAGAATAAATCTTTTTTTTTATTGAGCGTGGTTGTTCATTTTGATGACTTTATGGTATGAATTCTATTTTATCATATAAAACTCTACTACCTTCCCGGAGATTGATCTCCGGGAAGGTAGTAGAGTTTTATATGATCTCGTTGGCAATCATAAAAAGACAATCCCCTTTTAATATAGCTATTTGTGCAACTATTTTACGATTAAGAAGCAATTGCCTCTTGTACAGATTATATATTAATCTGTGATAACTAGAGTATATTTTTTTTTGATTCGCACCAATTACTGCATTTATTCGACTGATCCACAAAGCTCGAAAATCCCTTTTTTTCCTATCTCTATCCCGATGAGCTGAAACTAAAGCTTTTATTTTCTGTTGAATCATAGTTCGAGTAAGTCTTGAATGAGCCCCGCGAAAACTTGATGTAAATAAACGAATTTTTGTCCTCCGTTTCCGAGCTATGTATCCTCGTTTAATTCTTGTCATTGAATAAATGAGACTTTGATGAATAACTATTTTATTTCTTTTTGTTCAGTTATTCTTTTCTCCCCACCCTATAGTCTATTAATAACAAAAATGGATCCTTCCAATGTATAAAATAAAAATTCCGATGGCTTTTTTTGCTACTATAACCTTCCCAACCACGATTTTTTTTCTTTTTATTTCTAAGCATTTAACCTCGAAATAAAAAATTGTATTGATACTGGGTATCAAAAAAACATAGTAAATTAAATAGGAATAGATAAAGAAATGGTGAGTTTCATCGTTTCTATGATTAGGTTTTAAACGGCGAGGTCCTCTCTATACACCGGAGCCCCTCCATTTTTTCAATGTTATTGTTAACTTGTACAGTTCACACTCTTTGGCTCTACCCATGAAATATATAATAATAGGTATTTCACAACGAAGTCGAACTATACAGTAACGGTATTTAAGTATGAAGATTGGCTGGGTAGCTGACCCTCTTAGTTCGTTCTTGCAAAAATAAGAGCATAATCTTTCCGCTTTTTATTTTTAATTGAAATATGATTTCCCCGCTTAAGGGGTAACCATTTGCTACCAATGGGGAAGCCTTTCTCAGCTTAAATTGCAAATCGAGGTGATTGGGTTTGTTTGCACCAATCGAAACCATAAATTTGATACACAATAGAAGACTCTATTAATATATTTTTAACCGACCACCTCGCCGATACTGGAATAAATTGTTTCCTTTCTTTTGTTTTAGTCTATGGATCTGAACGAGTCGCACATACACCCTAGTACACGTTCCTCGGCGCTGAGGGCATCCCCGAAGCGCGGGGGATTTCGTGACATTTCGGATTGGCTGTCTTGTGTTTCTAATAAGTTGTTTCATAGTTGGCATGGTGAGTCGTATACATAATGAACGGGTTTAGATCAATCCTAATCCGATGATTGTGAATTACTTATATTCGATTATTATATTAATAGATTAATTAATAGTAATATTCTATTAAATCCGATAATAAATAATAAGAAGATTAAAAAAAATATCAAATTGTGTATTTGCGCAGAATCCGTGCTGTTAATCTTTTATTCAACCGCTACAAGATCCACAATTCCGTGGGCTTGGGCTTCTGCTGCGGACATAAAAACATCCCTTTCCATGTCTTCAGATACAAGCCATAAAGGTTTGCCCGTTCTTTGTACATAAACCCTTGTGATCGTTTCGCGCAGTTTCAACAGTTCTTGCGCTTCCAGGATAAATTCTCCCGTTTGTGCCTCATAAAAGGAACTGGCGGGTTGATGGATCATTACCCTGATGATATGCCGTGATAAAGGTTTCCTCCATCTATCTTGCACGATAAGGCGAGAGAGATAAGAGATAAATAATAATAAAACAAACAAAGATCAAATTGAATAACCGTACAGGCATCTTTTGCGTATTGCATACGGCTATACTTTGGGATTTATTTTTACCTTACATTTCGAAGATCAAAAAATACAAAATATAAAATATACCGGGTCTATCAGACCCAAATCAGTAAATGACCCAATAACCATCCTTCCTTTTTTAGAGTATTTGAAAAATACTATGACGGTTCCCTTGCTTTATTATTTCGTCTATTATTCAGCAATCCCAAAGTTTCTTTATTATTTTTTTTTTTTTCAAATAGTTATAAAAAAAAAAATAATAATTTTTTTATTTGCTATTCTTTCATATAAATATTGTTAAAAGCTTTCCGGTGTGAAAACTGAAAACAAAAAATTTTGTGACACTGAAATAGGCTCCCGATAGATCAGATAAAAAAAATCGTAAACACTCCTTTTTTCATACTACTCTTTCGATACATAATCAAATGGTAAAAAAAAAAGAATTGCGTATCGAACTCGAAGTGCCGTGCTATTATTACTCAATATTCATATGGCGAAGGCATAGTCTTTTTCTTAAAGAAAAAAAAACTCACTGGCGCCAAGCGTGAGGAAATGCTAGACGTTTGGTAATTTCGCCTCCTGCCAAAATAAAGGATCCCATTGAAGCAGCTAATCCCATGCATACTGTTTGTACATCTGGTTGTACAAATTGCATAGTATCATAAATAGCTATTCCGGGGATTACCCATCCGCCTGGGGAATTTATAAACAGATACAAATCTTGGTTATCGTCCTCTATACTGAGATATACCATAAGGCCGATAAGTTGATTTGATATTTCACCATCAACCTCTTGGCCTAAAAAAAGTAGTCTTTCGCGATAAAGTCGGTTGATTAGGATAAAATTGGACCCCCTAAAAGCCGTATATGCACCTTTTGATGCATACAGTTCACCGAAAATCGCAAATAAGGAATCAATGTGTAAATTTCTACTCTCTTTCCTTTTTTCTATTTTATTTATTTTCATAGATATGGATAGAATATATATAATAAAAAAAGGTACTAACTTTATTGTATTGAACTCACCTTTCGTTGATGTATTTTTTTCATCGAGATTGAATTCAAACCGCAATATAATTTTCTTGTTTTTGAATGGACTTGATTAATTCTTTTTCAATTCTTTTAGGTTTCTGTTCGCCTCTGGGTAAAGAAAGATCCGCCCGATTTGGATTTGCACATATAGGACAAATACTGCAATACCGTGTCTTTTTGTTACGACCTCCCCTTTTTTCTTAATTTCTTGTTTCATGTTTTCTGCCAAATATATGATAAAAGGAGTAATCGTAGACATATTACCAATCGTTTTTTTCTAAACAGAGTCCGGACGCTTCATTTTATTGGTCCAACCAAGCCAACCATAAATTTTTCGAAATTTCGAGTCGAATAGTAATCGGGATATCCCCCACTTCAACCCAACCAAAAAATCGATCTAATTGCACTTTATTACACTTAACGCTCAAAATTTTTGATGATTAAAGCCATTTTTGGGGGGATAAAAGAGAAGTATATCTCCATCGGGGGGGGGAGAACGGGGTAAATCCCATATGACCAAATATATCTGACAAGTCACACTATATGTCAACCCAAGATGCATCTTCTTCTCCAGGACTTCGAAAGGGTACTTTTGGAACACCAATGGGCATTAAATGGGGAAAAAGAAAGGAGGAATATATGTCACTTTGATGTGAAAACGTAAGATAAGAATCTTTTTATTATGCTAAAAATGATTTGTCTTTATCATATTGTATTTAATTTATAAATCATAAATAAAAAGGCAAGACCAAATGAATTAAAGTAAAGTTCTTACTAATAGTCCCTTTGAGTGATAAACGAATATGTTTG